TAGACCAAGCTTGGGATAAACTTTGATTTTCGGCTAGACCAGCACCTACTCTTCGATATATTTCTTGCTGGAAGTATCCCTGATCCCATTGATAACGAGTAGGACCAAATAATTCAATGGGGGTAGTTGCTGAACCATACCACATAGTTCCAGCAACAACAAAAGCTGCGAAAAAGACAGCAGCAATACTACTGGAAAGGACTGTTTCAATATTTCCCATACGTAATCCTTTGTATAGACGTTGGGGCGGACGGACACTAAGATGGAACAGGCCCGCTAATATACCCAATGTACCTGCTGCAATATGATGAGAGGCTATTCCTCCCGGAACAAAAGGATCAAACCCTTCCACACCCCACGCTGGATTAACAGATTGTACCCTTCCGGTTAATCCATAAGGATCGGACACCCATATTCCAGGACCATATAATCCTGTTACATGAAATGCACCAAAACTAAAGCAAGCCACCCCTGCAAGAAATAAATGAATTCCAAAAATCTTCGGTAAATCCAAAGAAGGTTTTCCTGTACGTTCATCACAAAATATTTCTAGATCCCAATACACCCAATGCCAAATAGCTGCCAAGAAGCATAAGCCAGAAAACACAATATGTGCTCCGGCCACACCTTCGTAACTCCAAATACCCGGATTCGTTATAGTCCCTCCTGTGATACTCCAACCGCCCCATGAATTGGTTATTCCTAAACGAGTCATGAAGGGTATAACGAACATACCTTGTCTCCACATTGGATCAAGAACAGGATCAGAGGGATCAAAAACCGCTAATTCGTATAGAGCCATTGAACCGGCCCAACCAGCAACTAGAGCTGTATGCATTATATGAACAGAAAGCAAACGACCGGGATCATTCAATACGACGGTATGAACACGATACCAAGGCAAACCCATGGAAATACCCCTTTAGCAACGAAAAATAGACACTATGTAACTTTATTGCACTCAAAAAAAAAACTAGTAGGCTATGGACCTCCCCCTTTCAGGAGATTATCTCAGAGAAAGGATTACTATTTGGTCTATTCTATTATTTTAGTAATAATGGAAAAATTAGGTTCGTAGGAACAAAAATAAGCAGATCTATTCTATACCCGATAAGTACCAATACGCAATGGTGAGTCGGAGTTGATCCTATTTTCTATGAGTGAATGCATACAGATTTTTTCATGATAGAAAAAAAAAAGACCTATTCGAAAGAATTTTCCTTTATTCATTCTGTCTTCCTTTTTTATGAACTTATTCAATTTATATATAAAATATGATAAAAAAAAAGGTAAAATCTGATAAAGACAAATCTTATTTATTAAGACAATAAACCTGTGGTTACGCTTCCATATCAAAGTGAGCTATAGTACTTAATTTTTTTTTTTTTTTCTTTCATTTTATGCCTATTGGTGTTCCACAAGTACCTTTTCGAAGTCCTGGAGAGGAAGATGCATCTTGGGTTGACGTATAGTGCGACTTGTCAGATATATTGGGTCATATGGGATTTCCCCGTTCTCTCCCCCGATCGAGATATCCTCTCTTTCGCCCAAGAAAGCTTGATTGAATTATCAAAAATTTGGAGCGTGAAGTGTAATTAGATCTATTTTTTTTGAGGGGGTATACAGATTAATCTTATCAATTAGAAAAATTTATGGTTTGCTTGGTTGGACCAATAAAATGAAGTATAGAGGCTCCGTTTAGAAAAAACCCAATTTTGAATATATGGATTCGATAATTACTACTTGTATCATATTTTAGTTATAAATAGCAGTGATCTAAAACTGCTAATCAATCGAGTCATATGATGAATACGTTGAATATTTGGTATAAAAAACATAAAAATAATGAAAAAAAAAGAAGTCGTAGCACAAAGACATGGTATTTAGGCATTTGTCCTATATGTGCAAATCCAAATCAGGCGTATCTTTACTCGGAGTATAGCATAAACCTAAAAGAATTGAAGTGAAGAAGCCCATTCAGAAACAAGAAAATTACATCGTAATTTCTATTTAATTTCGATGAAAGAATACATCAATGAAAAGTTAGATCAATAAATTGAATGAATTCGTTTTTTTTTTTCTTTTTTATAGTATAGATTAAAGGAGCCAAAACGAATCTTTCTTGAAAAAAGGAAGGCCCGTTCATTAGAAGTTAAAAAGATCCCGCTAAACTAAAAAAGACTGGAATCTAAACATTGATTCTTTTTTTTTTTTTTGCAATTTTTGTTGAACCGTATGCATCAAAAGGTGCATGTACGGTTCTTAAGGTATACAATTTTATCCTAATCAACCGACTTTATCGAGAAAGATTACTTTTTTTAGGCCAAGAGGTTGATAGCGAGATCTCAAATCAACTTATTGGTCTTATGGTATATCTCAGTATAGAGGATGATACCAAAGATCTGTATTTATTTATAAACTCTCCCGGCGGATGGGTAATACCCGGAGTAGCTATTTATGATACTATGCAATTTGTGCGACCTGATGTACAGACAATATGCATGGGATTAGGCGCCTCAATGGGATCTTTTATTCTAGTCGGTGGAGAAATTACCAAACGTCTAGCATTCCCTCACGCTTGGCGCCACTGCTTTTTTTAGTTCAATTTGAGACAAAAAATAAAACAAAACTATGCCTTCGCCATATAAAATATGAATATTAAGTAATAATAGCATGGCACTTTGAATTCGATATGAGACCCTTTTTTATTCTTTTGTTTTTTCGAAATCCTTAAGATTATGTATCGAAACAGTAGTATGAGATAAAAGGCATTTCCTATTTTATTTGATCTATCGAGGGCCGCCCCCTCTTTCAGCGTCACAAACTTTTTTGTTTTCACAACAGAAGACTCTTAACAATATTTGGTTATGAAAGAATATTCAAATAAATAATTTTTTTTTTTATTTATTTGAATTACAATTTGAATTACAAAAAAAAAAAAAAAAAAAGAAACTTTGGGATTGCTGAATAAAAGACGAAAAATAATAAAGCAACGGAGCCATCATAGTATTTAAAAATGACTTCAAAATAAAAGGAAGGGTGGTTATTGGATCATTTACTCCTCTGGGTCTGATAGATCCTATATTTTCTATTCCTTTGATGGAAGGTGAAAATGAATTCCATTGTGAAGCCGTATGCAATGCACAAAAGATGCCTGTACGGTTGTTTCAATTTATTTATTGTTTTTCTCTTTAACTCATCATGTGAGATAGAGAAACCGTTTATTAAATCATCAGGGTAATGATCCATCAACCTGCTAGTTCTTTTTATGAGGCACAAACGGGAGAATTTATCTTGGAAGCGGAAGAACTACTGAAGTTGCGGGAAAGCATCACAAGAGTTTATGTACAAAGAACAGGCAAACCCTTATGGGTTATATCCGAAGACATGGAAAGGGATGTTTTTATGTCAGCAACAGAAGCCCAAGCTCATGGAATTGTTGATCTTGTAGCCGTTGAATAAAAAATAGAAGGTATTTTTTTCAAATCCGCAATTTTCTATTTTATCTTCTTACTGGGTTTAATAGAATATTTTCTATTAATTAATCTAGTATTATTAATACTATTAATTATTAATATAGAATCTAGAACTAATTCATAATCATCCGGTTAGGATCGATCTAAACCAATTCATTATGTATATGATTCAACATGCCAACTATTAAACAACTTATTAGAAATACAAGACAGCCAATCAAAAATGTCACCAAATCGCCCGCCCTTCGGGGATGTCCTCAGCGTCGAGGAACATGTACTAGGGTGTATGTGCGACTCGTTCAGATCATAGACTGGCACAAAAGAAATGAAAGTATTTTTCCAGTATCAGTGATCAATACCAGTGAATGAATAGGATAGAATGGAAGAGCTACATTCACTATCTAAAAAAAAAAAGATTTCTCGTACCCTTTATTGTGTATCAAATTTATGGTTTATATTGGTGCAAATCCAATCACCCCCGTTTTCAATTTAAGATGAGAAAGAATTCCCCATTGGTAATAAATGCTTATCCATTACGCGGAGGAAATCCTATTTAACAGAAGGATTATATTATACCCTTCTTCTTGCAAAAACGGACTAAGAGGGTTAGCTACCCGGCGAATCTTCATAATTAAATACCGTTACTGCATAGGTAAATCTCATTGTGAAAGAACGATAATTCATGAGTAGAGCCAAAGAACGTGAACTGTACAAGTTAACAATAGAAAAGAATGAGCTCCGGTGTATAGAGAGGACCTCACCGTTTAAGAACTAACCATAGAAACGATGGAAACCACTATTTCTTTATCCATTTCTATTTTTTTTTTTTTTTATGTTTACTATGTTTTTTTGATACTTAGTATCACAATATCAATACAATTTTTTATTATGAGATGAAATGCCTCCCCAAAAAAGAAAAAAAAAAATAGTGGTCGGGAAGGTTATAGTAGCAAAAGCCATTGGAATTTTTTTTTATACATTGGAAAAATCCGTTTTGTTATTAATAGACTAGGAAAGGAATAACTGAAAGAAAAGAAATCAATTAGTTATTCATCAAAGTTTTTTTTATTCAATGACCAGAATTAAACGAGGATATATAACTCGGAGACGTAGAACAAAAATTCGTTTATTTGCAGCAAGTTTTCGAGGGGCTCATTCAAGACTTACTCGAACTATTACTCAACAGAAAATAAGAGCTTTGGTTTCATCCTATCGGGATAGAGTTAGGAAAAAAAGGGATTTTCGCCATTTATGGATCGCTCGAATAAATGCAGTCGTTCGAGACAGTAAAGTATACTATAATTATAGTGGATTAATGAACAATCTGTACAAGAAGCAGTTGCTTCTTAATCGTAAAATACTTGCACAAATCGCTATATTAAATAGGAATTGTCTTTATATGATTTCAAATGAGATTAGAAAATAAGAAGAGTGGAAAGAATCCATCGGAATAGTTTAAATGGAGTTCCCTGCAGAATGAACGCCGGGAAGGTAGAGTAGAAATTAGTATGATAAATATCATCAAATTGTCAAAATGAACAAAGATGTTCAATAAAAAAAAAGATTGATTCTGCTTCCCTCATTCTTTTTTTTTTTTATTCTTACAACACGAAAATCAAATCTAGGTTCTCGGATTTTTTGAACAAAGCATCAATCCTACTTTGAGCGTTTAGATTTTCATTTTTATTCAATTGAAAGGTAAGCTTATTTATTTCTAGTTCTAAGACCAATAGTTCTAGCGATTGCCTCGCTTCTTTCAAATTGTTTTTCATTATTAAGAAAAGGTAACAAAGATAAAATACGAGCTTGTTTTATAGCAATAGTAATTAATCGTTGCTGTTTTAAAGTCAATCTATTTACGCGTCTAGATAATATTTTTCCTTGTTCACTAATAAATCGACTAATTAAACTCATGTTTCTATAATCAATTCGATCCCCCGATTGAATCGGGGGCAAACGCCTACGAAAAGATCGTTTGGATTTAAGAAGGATTCGCTTTGATTTATCCATGGTTTGTTTATTCCTTATCCCGAAAATCCTATTTCAATCGGATCAAAAAAAACCGATTTAGAATTAAGAAATAGGATTTTTTTTTTTATTAAATAGAAAATCTATTTTCTATATGTCATTTTTCATTTTCCTTGGAATGGAAGGGTTACACACAGACGGATCTATTTCTTTATCTCCCCATGAATCGTATGTTTGTAACAACAGGGACAGAATTTTCTCAATTCCAATCGACTAGGTGTATTGTGTCGATTCCTTTGAGTAATATATCTGGAAATCCCCATTGATTCTTTATTAGAAATGTTTCGAACACAACTAGTACATTCCAAAATAACCGTTACTCGGGCATCTTTACCCTTGGCCATGAACCTCCTTTGTATTTTTGATTTACGCAACTATTTCATTTTCAAATCCAAAACAAAATGACGAAAAGAAAAAAAGAACGAAAAAAACAGAAGTTGCTAAAATGATGAAAGATTTCGTTGCAATCATATCATATTATAGTAATAATAAGTAATACAAGGATTTCAAAATTTAGAATCGCAGTACAGTATTTCATTTTTCATTTCAGTATCTTGTATTATATTTTTGTGCTAGCCATCAAATTTTTATTTCCGTTATCACTCGTTTAGTAATTTAATTGGAACCTAGGCCCAAGTCCGAGTTTGACTGAGGTTGAATCCACTTTTATTCTTTCTCTTTTCTTTTTCTAAATTATTTTGTATTCTAATAACAAAAAAAAGATAAGGGGAGAGGATTAGTCACAGATATTTGATTGTAGCTGTAATCTTCTTCACCCCTTCCCGGGTTAACAACTAGAATGGGTTAATCACTAGAATGAAAAAAAAGGGAATATCAACGCATCTGGGAATAAACGATTGATCTCTATCAATAGACCCGCTAAAGATCCGAACCAGAGAGTACTTACTACTGGTGCCACGGAGAGATATGTTTTTAGATCTCTCATTTTAAAAACTCCTTCTTTATTCTTTATAGTAATTTGTACTACATAATGGTAATACATATATGATCAGATGTCTATATAGTTCCGCTTATATTGTGCACGAACTCTCTAATTGAAATTGAAATCTACAACAATTCGGTAGATATTCTTTTTTTAGAAAAAAAAAAAAAAAGAATATGTCCCTTTCCGCCTCAACATTATCTAAAAATATTTCTTTTTTTACGGCGGGTTTCATAGTTATTTCATGCGTATATAATTCTTTTTATTATTATATGGTATGTATGTTATATGATATGAAACAAAAAAGAAGAAATGTCAATCTAATTTGTTTATATCAAATTAGGAAATAAATCAAAATGTTGGAAAACAAGACAGGGATTCTCTACAATGACACTGTAGACCAATTGAAAGGGATGTAGCGCAGTTTGGTAGCGCGTTTGTTTTGGGTACAAAATGTCACGGGTTCGAATCCTGTCATCCCTACCTATTCCTTTTTTTCTGGACAGTAAAAAGGAATCAATTGAGATCGATTACAATTGAACATACCTAATTAATCTTTTCTTTCATTTTCTCATATTCTATATGATAGTATATACATGCAAGATATATTAGGATTACTTTTATTTTATTGAAAATAACGCGCTCTTAGTTCAGTTCGGTAGAACGTGGGTCTCCAAAACCCGATGTCGTAGGTTCAAATCCTACAGAGCGTGATTGCATTCTTGTTATTGGTAGGTCAAAATTGTACTGAAATAATTGAACAGCAATCTGAATTTGACCCCCTATGAGTTCAAGCAAGTAGGAGGTCAAGCAAAAAAATAGATGTTAATTAATCAAAGGTCCAACTGGTCACCACGTCTGTATTGTAAATATGCAGTTACAAATAATCCAGCCAAAGTAATAGGAATTAGACCTAATACGATTCCAAATAGAAAAACTTCAATCATTTCAATTTATTTGCACCAGAAGAAAAAAAGGAGAGGTAATATTGATCCTTAAATATTAATATGTATTGTCCATGAATCTCAATGATCAATAATTGGAAATTGACAA